TAACTCACTATTCAAACAACTATTCAGAGTGCCTAGAGCTCCTTGTAAGGCTTGTTGAAAAACTCGTTGTCGGACCTGATTAATCGCTCTTTGTTGTTCAAAATGAAGGGTTTCATTTTTGTAATTTTCTAATCGTTCCAAAGTGTCACAAGTGGCATTAATCAAATTTTCTTTTTCTCGTTCTATCTCAGAGTATCCATTCATTCGATACTCATCTGCTTCTATTTCCACTTTCCGTAAGCGAGTCCTGGCTCTTTCGAGCTGCTCAATGGCCCCTCTACGTAATTCTTCCGAATTTCGAATAGTACTCAAGATCCTCTGTTTTCGATTATCTAATAAATCATTTAATGAAAGTAGATTATCTTACCATTAATTTCACAACTTCCATAATCTCTTCCCGAACCAAACATGAATCTTTCGATTCATTTGGCTCTCACGCTCAATTATTTATTTTATGTTATGGGCATTCCCATATCTTTTTTTTAATGTAATGAGCCTACCCTCTCTTTTCTGTTTATATTCAAAAACATCGAAACTGATATAAGACCAGAATATTAGAAGGACTCTTCCGACCAGACAAAAATCTATAATTGTCAGCAAAGTTCTTTCTTTATTTGTATTTGTTCTTTATTTAATTTAAATTTTAAATTTATTTCTATATTTTTTTTTATTTACTTTTTTTCTTCAAATCCAAAAATTCCTATTTTTTTTTTACGTAGGTCGTCGATTCGGCATTGGAAAAAAAATAGCAAGATGCCCATTTTTTTAATAAATGGTTCAAATCATTTTATCGATATGAGTGTTCTATATCAGATAAATTACCAACTATTCATTTTTAAACCATTTCGGTACGTTAGTACCGGTAGAAAGAGTACCATGTTTTGCCTGGACTTCAAACAGTTTAGCTTTAACCATGTTAATGGTCTCACATTATTGGTTGATAGAGAATCAAATTTACCAATAAGTCACGAAATGCTATGGTTCTTACATATGATTTCTTAATCAGAAATAATTCGTTGAGATCGTGCACTTTTTTTCCTATTTATCCTATAAAATGAATAAAATACCATAAATAAAGTGCAGTCGGATGGATCCAACCTATTCTTGAAATACACAACTCGCACACACTCCCTTTCCAAAAAAAATTAATACACCAAGCACTACACTTAGATTTATTGGATTTGTTGCTAAAATATCGGTATTAAACCCGAAACTCCCGGCGGATGGCCAGTGACCCAAGGAAAGGAAAGAATCGGTTACATTTTTCATATGCTCTCCTCTTATAGATAGGACTAACAAAGAACAGAGTTCTTTTTGTATCACTTCGTCGTCCCTTTTTTGATCGATTTCTTTTTATTATATAAATTTTATTTCCATTTTTTTTTTAATGGGAGTAGATTAAATCTAGTAATTTAATTTGATAGTTTTGAAATTTCTTACTTGAAGTTTCCAATCCAATAAAATACTTATTAGGTTAAGTCTTGGGTCTCATGTCAATTGTGAAATATCTCGTTTGTTGAAACGATTCCTAAAAAAAGTAAAAAAAAGGTTTCCATTGTACTAAACTAAGTACGCGAAGGAAGAAAACGAGCGGATCCAGTAATTACTCATCCTCAAAACAGTCCTTCCTTTCCTGGAGTATTGTCTCAACAAATAAATAATTGTAGGAGTAAAGCGTTGATATAATTAGAAGAAGCAAACAGCAATTCTGAGTTAATAAAATAAGAAAAAAGTATAGCGAGTTAAATTAATAAAATAAGAAAAAAGTATAGTATGTAAGGTACTTTTTTACATTTCTAGGATTAAACAAAAGGATTCGCAAACAAAAGCGCTAACGCCACGACCAGTCCATAAATTGTTAAAGCTTCCATAAAAGCTAGACTAAGCAATAAAGTACCTCGTATTTTACCCTCTGCTTCTGGTTGTCTCGCAATACCTTCTACAGCTTGGCCTGCAGCAGTACCTTGACCAACTCCAGGTCCAATAGAAGCAAGCCCTACGGCCAATCCAGCAGCAATAACGGAAGCGGCAGAAATCAGTGGATTCATGGTAAGTTCCTCGCACCAAAAAAAAAATGGTTAATGATACAATCAACCAATGAATTTTTACTTAATTTTTTTTATCATTTTTTTTTTTTCATTAAGATTTTATCATTAAGATCTATCTGATTAAGATCTATCGGGTCGAAATAACTAAAAACTCCGAATTGAAATGATAATATTACTGAATCGTCAGAACTATTTCGATATCTCATTTTGAGTTTCTACCCATAATGGAGTTTTTGTAAATACATATGTATACGGTTCTAGTTATTGCATTTCTTTGTTTCGAACCATTCTTTCATTCAATTCTTCTTTCCTTTCTTTTTTCTTCTAGATACTATCTTTGAGTTCATCTCTTTTTTGCATTTCATTCAATCCACAATCACAGACGAAACAGAAGGACTTATATTGGAACTATATAAATGCAGTGAACCGCAATCAAATCAATCAATAATATATATATATAGGGTATATAATAATATATATATATATATTAGGAACAGTCCTATATAACTAGTAAATATCTAATATCACATATACATTTGTTTCTTCCATAACGTAAACCACCCACATTTTATATTGAATCGGATTCTAGAATCATTCCTAGAAACAGACACAGGGGCTGGACTTATAGAGATTACATACATCTAGTGTGACCCCCCCCCCCAACCCATCTTTTTTTTTACAATTCCACCGTCTATCTTTTTTCCTACGACTCTAGGTCGTATATTCATATATATTTGTATTTGTATCTATTATGTTCCCCAACCAAGTGGATTATCTTGAATCATGCATGAATTGGGATAAGCTTAAAAAAGACTATTTCGAAAACTAGTCAATGATGACCCTCCATGGATTCACCTATATAAGCCGCGGCTAACGTTGCAAAAATAAGAGCTTGAATACCACTTGTAAATAATCCAAGAAGCATAACAGGTATAGGAACTACTGAAGGGACTAAAGAAACAAGAACAACAACTACTAATTCATCAGCCAATATATTCCCGAAAAGTCGAAAACTAAGAGATAAAGGTTTTGTGAAATCTTCTAGGATGTTAATTGGTAAAAGTATTGGGGTTGGTTGAATGTATTTCCCGAAATAACCCAATCCTTTTTTGGTAAGACCCGCATAAAAATATGCCGCTGACGTGGGTAAAGCTAAAGCAACAGTAGTATTTATATCATTCGTAGGCGCAGCTAACTCCCCATGAGGTAATTGTATGATTTTCCAAGGTAAAAGAGCACCTGACCAGTTAGAAACAAAAATAAATAAGAACATAGTTCCAATAAAGGGAACCCAAGGACCATATTCTTCTCCAATCTGAGTTTTGCTCAAATCTCGAATAAATTCAAGGACATATTCGAAGAAATTCTGACCGTCGGTCGGAATGGTTTGTGGATTCCGAACAGCTATGATGACTGAACCTAATAAGATAGCAATTACGACCCAAGAAGTGATAAGTACTTGGGCATGGATTTGTAAACCTCCTATTTGCCAATAGAAATGTTGGCCTACTTCTACACCCGATATATCGTATAACCCTTTGAGTGTTTTAATTGAACATGGTATAACATTCATATTGTCCTCTGACAGAAATTGAACTTCAAAAAAGGAATTATTTTGATTCAACCATCTATTTCTCAACTCACTAACTTGAATCATTAATCGTATATTTTATTTACGATACCAAGAAATTACATAACATCATAACATAATATCAATATCCCCAGTACTTTTTTTATCTCTTTTTAAAAATTCAAAAATAGTAACCGATCCAATAAATCTATGGAGTTGCCAAATAATTAAATAATCTTATTATTCTTAATATTATTCTTAATGATAATCAACGATTTCTTATATAACTAGAACGACCCTCACAAATTGCAGATACTAATTTGTTAAGAATCAATCGGATTGAAGCTATAGCGTCATCGTTTGCTGGAATCGAAATATCTGCGAGATCTGGGTCACAATTTGTATCGATTAAACAAATTGTCGGAATCCCCAAAATGACACATTCTCGAAGAGCCGTATATTCTTCTTGCTGATCAACGATGATCACAATATCAGGCAACCCCGCCATATATTTGATCCCACCGAGATATGTTTGCAAGGTAGATAATTTTCTCTTCAACATTGCAGCATCTCTTTTGGAGAGACAGTTGAGTTTCCCCATCTTTTGTTCTGCTCTTAAGTCCCTGAACTTGTGAAGTCTCGTTTCCGTAGTGGACCAATTCGTTAACATACCACCAAGCCATTTTTTATTAACATAATGACACCGAGCCCTTATTGCAGCCGATGCTACTGAATCCGCTGCTTTATTTTTTGTACCTACGATTAAGAAGTTTTTTCCCCTACTTGCTGCATCAAAAACTAAATCACAGGTTTCTGATAAAAAACGAGCAGTTCTAGTGAGATTTGTAATATGAATACCTTTACGCTTTGCAGAGATGTAAGGGGCCATTCTAGGATTCCATTTCTTAGTACCATGACCAAAATGAACTCCTGCTTCCATCATCTCTTCCAAATTGATGTTCCAATATCTTCTTGTCATTTTTCCCCAGACTTCCTTTTTTTAACAAAGAGACGAGTTACCCTGAAATAAATAATTGTTCCTATGGAACCTTCTACGGGGGATTGACCGTTGATACACGACCCAAACCATTAATTTCTTTTAATTACTTATTTTTTACCAAATCAATAATCGGACCAGATAATTGAAAGATAGTTAAAGTGAAAGGAAAGAATCTGCTCTTAGGAATCATTAAATCGTGTAAATGATTGTTCTGATGTCTCATGGAAATTTGTCTCATGGAAATTGTTTTGGACGTAAGAACAAAATAATTCTCTATGGTGTAACAAAATATCTCTTATTTCCAACTCGAATAGATTCTTTCTTTTGATTTCCAAATGAATGTTCTTGTCTTGCCTTGAAGGGTGTACTAATTTTTGGAATCCGGTACCAACAGGTATAATCCCTCCCAGAACAACGTTCTCTTTCAGGCCTTTCAACCAATCAATACGACCTCGTAGAGCAGCTTTTGCTAAAACTCGAGCGGTTTCTTGAAAACTTGCTTCGGATATGAAACTTTGAGTATTTAGAGATGCCCTCGTTATTCCCAATAAGATTGCCCGATAACAGATCGCTTCGTCCAAAGCACGCCCTGCTCGTTCCGCTCGCAAAAAGCCGATTAATTCTCCAGGTAAAAAAACATTAGACATTCCATCTTCTGAAACCAACACTTTTGATGTTACTTGACGTACAATAATTTCTATATGTCTATTATGGATCTGTACCCCCTGGGATCGATAAACCTTTTGGATCTTATTAACCAAAGAGATACGACTTTGGGCTATGGTTAGCTCAGCTCCAATCAAGAATCCCCAGGGAATTCCAAGAATTCTTTGTATACGTTCGTTCCAACCTTCAACTCTCCTTTCTAGGTTCATCGATATTGAATCAATCGAACGCACTTCTAAGATTTGTTCCACTTTTGGAAGACCTTGCGTTATGTCACCAGATCTCGATTTTTCATATACAAATGTAACTAATGTATCTCCTTCGTAAAGGATTTCTCCATAATGGCTATGAACAGTTGCTCCTGGAGTGGCCAAATAGGGTTTAGCCGATCTTATAACTAAGGAGTCAACATGAACAATTAAAATTTGACCAGATTTTTTTACGTGTGATTCGTATTTGAATAGACATACATTTTCACAAATAAATTGTCCAAGGCTAATTATTGTAGATGTCTCTTCACAATAATCGTGATGGAGAAAGCACCAATTCAAATGGAATGGATTCAAAATTATGTTACCGCAGGGATCGGGATTATAAATCCTCCTATTTTCATCTATTAAACAGTATTTAAGTACTTGGAAAGTCTGTTTAAAATTGTCAAGTAGCAAATATTTATTTAACAAGATATGATTATGAGTTATTAAATAGTAAGATGAAAAAAAATTCGCTATTTTAGGGACAATAGTCCCTAAGGGGCCCAGCAAATCCCTAATTTGGATTATGGGATCTGATTCTTTTGTCACATTGTTATATTTTGAGCCATTGAATGGACCAATTCGAGAACAATTGGATGATGACAAAATTATCAAAGATTGGCATTCCTTATTTCGATTCAACAACGTACCAATACCAATAGTTCCTTGATGTTGGGTAAGTGATTGAATCTTCGCCTTGGAATAAAAAGGATTGATATTGGTGCGATCTAATCCATTATCGGAAATCAATACAGAACTTGCCCTATCATACCTTTTTCCGGTATACGAAATAGTGGACTTGACTAACTCAATTCTTATGAAATCGCGAATCAGATCATTTGTCCTTACCTCAACAAAGGAAGCATGAACCTCTTCTATAGAACCATTTTTTTCTTGGTCCCAATTCAATACTAAGCAAGTCCGAACTAATTGAATACTTGTGTGATAAATTCCTCGAATTGACTTGCCATTTCCATAAAGGATATAATTGACAACTCTAAGTTGGACATTATCCTTTTCCTGCAAGAGATCCCGAGGGAAAAGTGTTGCTAAATTTATCCCATCAGCTATTTCATATGTGACTACGGACCGAACCGAAACAAAATACTTTTTCTTGGTGGGTGTGATCCGTTGGACATAGATCCAATTTTTCAATTTTTTTGATTTCTTAGAATTTTTTTTTTTCGTCTCTGGTGGTATCAAAATGCCGCTGTGCCTGGATATCTTATCTGTTTCTCCAGGAAAATAAATATCTCCAGAAAAGATTTTCAGTTCAATATTTTTTTTTTTTCTCTCCACTCGGACTAATCCGCCTACCCGGCTTCTTGTATTTAAAGCGAGTTGTGTATCTACTCCAATGATACTATTGTCACGGACCATTATGAACGAGGATCCGGGTAAGATATGCACTTCTTCGAGAATAAAAAAAAACCGATCTACCTTCTGGTATTTCAGACTAAATTCTTTTGCTCCTCGATACTCAATCAAATCCTCTTTTTTTATGATTGAATCTACCTCTATGGTCCCATATTTAGTAATTCCTGAACTATTTCTTCTGTATCGTGGATCATCAAAATAAGCAAGAATACTATTTCTACGTAAAATACCATTTATGGGTATTTCAATCGAAATACCAAAACAGGGCATTAGTTCTTTATCTCGTTCTTGATCATATTGTAATGGGATAATGAATCTATTTCTTCGTTTTTTCGCCAAGAAATCAGAATTTTCTTGGAGAATAGAAGGATATATGAAATTCCAATAACCATTGGATATGATTCGATCAGGTCTTGAATAGTCAAGAATTTCCCTATCTTTTTTACCAGAAGTATCCAACAATTTATGTCTTACTCGATGATTAGTCATTGAGAGGTCAAAGATATATCTTTCTTCAAAAGAAAAAGAATGAACATTTGTTTGATCTTGATCTTTGTGGAGCGAAAAAGACACTATACTGGATCCGCGCGGACCTCCTGCTAATATCCATAAATGACTTGTTTTTGGTAATAGATGAACATTACCATGTATATATTCAGATGCATGGTGGACATCGGTACTCCAGTGCATTTCTCCCTCTGATTCAGAATAAATATGTTTTCGTACCTTCTCTTTAAAACGAAAAGTAGACGTTCCGGCACGAATCTCAGCAATTACTTGTTCTGATTCTACATATTGATCATTTTGAACTAAAATCAAACTTTTTGGTGGAATATTCACATTATGGATAATATCCCGAGTCTCAATAGTTACATACAAGTCTATAGAACATAGAAAAGCAGGATGCCCATGACGGGTACGTATGGGATAAACCAAATCCTCATTGAATTTTATTTTTCCATTAGAAGGAGCTCGTACATGTTCGGCAGTATCACCTGTGAATACTCCACCGGTATGAAAAGTTCTTAATGTTAGTTGAGTCCCTGGTTCCCCAATTGATTGACCCGCAATAATACCTACGGCTTCTCCCAATTCGACCAGGTCGCCGTGAGTGGGACTCCGACCATAACATAATTGACAGATCCAAGATGCACTCTTGCAAGTAAAGGGGGTTCGAATATATATTGGTTGTGCCCGAAAGGTTATGAATCGATTGACAAGTCCAATCCCAATATCTTGATTTCGAGCGGCAATGCATCGTAGACCCATATATATATTGTCTGCTAATACACGACCAATTAGTGTTTGGACAAAAATTTTTTCCGTCATCCCATTTCGAGGACTCACGGAAATACCTCGGATAGTACCACAATCCGTTCTACGTACAATAATGTGTTGAACTACTTCAACAAGTCTACGCGTGAGGTATCCGGCATCTGATGTTCGTACAGCAGTATCTACAACTCCTTTGCGGGCTCCGTAGCAGGAAATTATATATTCTGTCAAAGAAAGCCCTTCGCGTAAATTGCTTTGAATGGGTAAATCAATCATTTGTCCTTGGGGATCCGACATTAATCCTCTCATACCTACTAATTGGTGTATCTGAGATGCATTTCCTCTAGCTCCCGAAAAGGACATCAGATGGACTGGATTAGAAGGATCAGTCATCCGAAAATTAGGATTCATTTCTTGTCTCAAATATTCACTTGTAGCATACCATATCTCAATGGATTGACGTAATTTTTCTACCGCATGTACATTTCCATAATGATGGTGTTTTTCAAAAATAAAACTTTGTTGTTCAGTGTCTTGGACTAACCACCCCTTAGAAGGTATTGTTAAAAGATCATCAATTCCTAATGAAATAGATGTAGCAGTGGCTTGCTGGAAACCCAAAGTCTTTACTTGATCCAGGATGTGTGATGTATATGCCATTCCGAAATGATCTATTAATCTGCTAATAAGTCGTTTCATAGCAGTTCCATTTATCACTTTATTGTGAAAGACCAGATCAGCCCGTTCTGCCATAAGTACCTCTATATTCTGCTGAATAGGATTCGACAATGGGCCTGAGTCAGTGATTCGAAAACTTCCTTTCCTCAATCTCAATCTTGATTCACGCAAAAATTCAGAAATTATGATACCGGTGAAACTGGAGAGACCCGAATTCCTACGGGCACGGGCATCACCTAATCTAATTTATTATTTTAGATAGCGTAGGAATAGGCCCGGCAAAACCCCTGTATGGCTTCTTCTATTTCTCGATAAAAAGAAATATGACCAAGAGTGGTTCGAATGTATATACAATGGATTTCTTTTTTTACACTTCCTACTATTAGATAGTGCTCATAAATCTCATGATAAGTACCCAAAGATTCATATTGAAGTTCGATGGGAACTTCTCTTGAGCCAATGACACGTTGATCTAGTCTCCATCGGAGCCACAAAGGACTATCTAAACTGATTCGTTTCTGCCGATAAGCTCCAAGTACATCATAGGAACTACAAAAATACAGTTCTTTCTCTTTCATATACTTATAGTCATTATTGTCAACTGTATTATTTTGATAGTTTCCGCGATTATATGTATTATGCCTATTTGCACAAATACCTCTACGATTCCTGATCGTTAATACATAGAGTCCGATAAGCATATCTTGAGTTGGTACGGAAATGGGATCCCCAATAGCTGGAGACAAGAGATTTATATGAGAAAACATAAGTAAACGAGCCTCCGCTTGAGCTTCCAAAGATAAAGGTACATGAACAGCCATTTGATCTCCATCAAAGTCTGCATTGAAACCCTTACAAACTAATGGGTGTAAACAAATAGCGCGCCCCTCCACTAAAATGGGTTGGAAGGCCTGTATGCCTAATCTATGCAAGGTGGGTGCTCTATTCAACAATACAGGATGCCCCCGCATAACTTCTTGAAGTATTTCCCATACAATCGGTTCTTTTTCCCGAATTTGACTTTTAGCAATCCCTATGTTAGAAGCAACATGTTGTCTGATTAGACCACGAATTAAAAATGTTTGGAAAAGCTCTATTGCTATTTCTCGAGGTAATCCACATTGATGTAATG